AAGTGTATTGTATAAGAGGGATTGCACATTAAACACGTATGCAGATAGCTATCATATCCGACTTCTCTTTTATTGCCGGCTCTATGCGGGATAGCCCCGGTTGCGCTCTATCAAAACAAAAGAGAAAATAGGATAATTTTAGGATAATTCCCTATCGACAACATATCTAAATAATAGATATCTGTGTAACAATTTATGTTCTGGGGTTTACATATACTCATATGTTTTGTTATAATTGAAATTGAGAAAGATTTTTTGATTGAAAAAATCAATACTGATTAGTTCTCTTTCAATTTGGATTTTCTTATGTCATTAGTAAAACACAATTTGAAATTCAAATCCCAGAATCGTTCATGAATTCGAAGTAAGGAGTCAATAGTTAATGGTTCAAATTTATCCACAATGCTATAAAAACGCGCTCTCGCCTTTCTATTGAGAAATCAAATGTGTATTTTCAGATACTATACTTTTCAGATACTATACAATCAGTCGAAGGGCTGGATCAAATCCAATCAAAAAGGGGTCTTTCTTTTAGGAAAGAAAAGGATTAAGAAAAACAGAAGTCAAAATGCAAGTACCATAAAAATTAAGTAATCCGGGAAAATTTGCATCTATTTTGCATCATTTTGGCGGCATGGCCGAGTGGTAAGGCGGGGGACTGCAAATCCTTTTTCCCCAGTTCAAATCCGGGTGTCGCCTGATCACCAAAAAACTCGAAATCTCTTCTTCTTTTCTGTTCTGCTGATATAACTCGCAGAATGCTTCAAGACAAAAAAAGAATAGGACTTATTATATTATCCCTACACGTTTCCATTTCCTTGGGATGTTACTATGTAGTTTGATTGTGTTTAATCTTTCCTGATTCGAAATCCTAATCGATTTATTGGATTGGTTTATCAGTTCGGCCAGAACCCCCTTTTGACTCTGCGCCATTGATTCCACTATTATTAGTGAAGAATAATGGAATAATTCCTTCGTATTTATAGAGATAGGGGACATAATGCACATGGATATAGTAAGTCTCGCGTGGGCTGCTTTAATGGTAGTCTTTACATTTTCCCTTTCGCTCGTAGTGTGGGGAAGAAGTGGGCTCTAGAAGTACTACTGGTCAAGTTTAGGAATCAAACCGTATCATTTGAACTATTTAAAATCAAAATCTCTGAATTTTGAATCCCATTGGACTCTAGTGGAGTAATCTATGATATGAATCATACTCTTTCAATCAAAGAGATATTTCATTGCTTCCCGTCTTTGTATTTCGAAAAGAAAGGGATTCAGATGATTGGAAATTTATTCCAACCTAAAATTCTTCCGAAATTTTCTATTTCAATCAACGGGAGTGGGCTCTTACTATCGATACTGAAGAAGACCGAACCCTTTTGATTTCTTTCCCTCTTTGCTCTTCAAAGAAGAAGTCATTATAGACTATAGACTCAGTTTATAGACAAAGAGATGGATAGTATGGTAGAAAGATGAATCTTTCTACCATACTATCCATCTCTTAGAAAACTTCCGGTTGATTATAGTGCGCTCATTTCATTTAAGTTAAGACGTGAAATTGGAATCCTTTTTTTTTTCATTTGACGTGATCAATTTTTGATAAGAATTTAGAAGGAAAGTTTCATTCAAATGAATTTGAAAATTCAATTGAATTAATCATTTTGACTGACTGTTTTTACGTAAATGATAAGTAGAAAGGCGGTAGGAACTAGAATGAATAGTGCAGTAGCAATAAATGCAAGAATATTTACTTCCATAATCTCATCGGTTTTTTTACTTCGCAATAACTCGGGATTTAATCCCCTAGAGATGATAAATCTTTCGTCTGTAAATTCAATGAATTACCTCTCGATGATCCTGAATCGGATCAATATCATGAATAACAATATCTGATCTATCAAATCAACCCGTCGTCAAGACTTGAATAGTATAACATAGGAAGTTCTTTTATCCATACCGAATGAAAGTTTTGATTCCTGACTCAATCAATCCAAAATTCTTTTATTTATAATTCGTTTCCTTGTTTTTTTCTATAACCTACCCTGTGTCTTCCTTGGACAACCATTTGATGAAGGATCGTCAGATTGCCCTTCCGCCTCGATTAATTACATAGTTCAAAACCTAAACAAACAAGAAAAGCGAAATGGAAAAAATAGGAAAGAAAAAAGAAATAAAGAGTCCTTTTTGCTTTGGGAATGAAAGTATGTCCCTCGACACCCCTTACTAGTTCATAGAAAGGGAAAAACGAGTTGATGTATTTATTGGACCCGTCGGGACTGGCGGGGCTCGAACCCGCAGCTTCCGCCTTGACAGGGCGGTGCTCTAACCGATTGAACTACAATCCCGGGGAAATAAGGGATCTAGCAAAAAATTGGATTCTTCATATGGGGTCTTTCTGAAGGATAGGGGAGTTTATACCATCTCATGGCAGATTGGCGGATTATTGGGCCGAGCTGGATTTGAACCAGCGTAGACATATTGCCAACGAATTTACAGTCCG